ACTACAGCCCAAAAGAGCAGGATCCCCTTTCTTTTACTGAGATAGATAAAAGGCTCAACGAAAACACCATCGATTACAGCAACCAGAACAGATGCGCCAACTGCTATACCAAAATCTTATTTTCAATACCCAACCGTAAAATCCGATCGAGCTCTTTCTTACTGGAGATGCTGAGACTGTCAACACTTGCAGGATTGATTTTGTATATAGTGGGGATTGGATCCCCATGTTGAGATGGGTCTGGCTACTCGTCCGGGCCAACGATAGGATATCTTTTTTGAAGTAGCATCACATGAGTTCGGTATCCTTATTATTACCAAAAAGTGGAAGCTGAAGCAAGGATATGAGGAAGAAATAGAGAAAGAGCGGATACACTGGATGCTGCAGATGGCAAGTATGCTATTTAACATAAATAAATGCCTGCACGCTGTAGCTGAAATGGCGGATTAACCTATTCGATATCGCCAAACCAAAGTCTAAAGCCCATTAGTAGCGGCAGAGCCGTCATACTTAATACAGACAGAGCGAGAAAATCGCAGATTTTAAGCGAATTCGTTCAATGCTTCTCCGGACTAACTCAACCTTAACCGTACTATCTTCAAATCCAGGGTCAGGTATTTTGGAAAGTACAAGTACAAGTTGATTCCGGACCAATTGATGGGTCCGACTGACCTAGAGACATGGTACACATGGACCCTTTTTGAATAGTTGACAGCCCTCTTCCTCCGTCATTTCGAAGGCGTTGGGCATAGTTTACAAAATCAGAAAGGGGAGAACGCGTTGTAAAGCCTCTTTTTGGGTCTGTCTGCCGTCCTTTTCGAGGTGGGCAAAGAGCAAGACATGAAATAACAAGATCTTTTGGATAACGAAGTCATCTCAAGGGCTTAGCAACCAGCTCTGAACCATCATAGGTTGTTGACTACATAGATGGAGGATTGCACCTAGATGCCCGACTTCGTATCCCACCCTCTCCTGCTGATCCCTTTATGCGTACCTGAAGCCTGATCGTTTTTCTCGTAGACCGCCCCTGATGTGACCCGTTAGCCCATATCTAATACTTAGTAAAGCCCTTCCCTACCATTATAGTAGGTAGCTAGGAACATCAATAGGGAAAGCAAGAAGCCTTAGAGAGCTTCCAGGCAAGGAAAGGAAGGGAAGCTAGGTCCCTAAGGGCAATCACTCAGAGAACAAATCAAACTATTCAATTCAAAGAACTAACAGCAGCAGTCCCAAGGAACGAATTGGTTGAGGCACTCTCACTCAGATAGGCTTCTCCCCTAGCTTGAGGAAGAAAGAAAAGCAGCTCCTCAAGCAGTGCCAGATGATGAGAAAATAGCGGCGGATCCATCTTATGGAATTTGACTCCTAACCGGAGGAGACTTTCGACCAAACAAAACCTCTTGGTTTACTAGTTGGCAGCATGGATTGCTATTCGTTCGACTACCACTAGTCTGCTTAAGTTGACGGATAAGACGGATGACTATCGGCATTGCAGTCGTCATGACACAGCCTCTTTCACTTCCCTTCACTGAAGAGGGAAACGCATACCTATGTAGCTGTTACAGCTGTAGTCAGGATCTACATGCACATGATTCACTTGCACTTTGATCCAACTAGAATGAAATCTACTTCCTTTCATCTGGCCGTATCATTCTTAATAGGTATGCTGAACAGAAAAGTGAAGGGATATGTATGGTCTAAACCCATTTGAAGTGTAGTCAGTAACCCAAGGGTCTATCATTTTAGTAGGCCGATCCTAAAGCATTGGTAACTAGAATGTAAAGCCTAATTAGGTTTCTTTTGATTCAAGCGCACTCTTATGAGTAGATCCATGCATCTAAGATTTCAGCGAAATGGTATTTCAAATAGCTAAGATAGCTTAGTAAACACTTTCCTGATCACTTCTGCATATTCAATAGGTTCGATTCAAAGGATTTCAGGTACTTTTGGAGGGCTTCAGTAGGATTCTGGGAAGGAAGTGCTTATTTTAGATTTCTTCTTATCTAAAGCAATTATGCTTGGACCTGAAATGTCACATGCTATGTGTTCATATGGCCTAGAAACAGCTTGATCCACCTTTTTAGGGAATGCCTCATTAATGTGTCAACCCACTCTTTTGTGTAATATGCTGCACGGGACACCTGGAAATGCCATTTATAGATAGTTAGAATGTGCTTGCTGATATCGAAACACTCCTGGGGACGCCTGACCAACGCTTGAGGCTCTTGTAGAAAGAACTCTATTTTGATCTAATCACCGGAACAGCTGGGAAGCTCTTGCTTGTAACATAGCTCTCTATCTCCGCTCAAGGTTTCGTACTTGGATTCAGTAAATTCTAGTAAGACAGGGCAATGTTGCATAATCTGGTTCAAGCCGCTTTCGCTAGTAGTGGAGTTGTGGAAGAAGGGAAAGATGTCGGAATCAGCGGATTCCTATTCGTAGCTCATGTTCAACGCTAGCTGGTACGAGGGCCCAAGGCTCGACTAACAAAGGCCAATGGATGGTTATCCTGAAGCAGAACAGCACCAGTGCCCGAATCAGATGCATCAGTTTCTAGCACAAACTGCTTGTTAAAGTCAGGTAAAGCAAGTACAGGTGCACTGATTAATTCAATTTCAACGCTTGAAAGGAAGTCTCAGATTCCGGAGTCCAAATAAAAGGCACATTCTTGCGAAGCATATTAGTGAGTGGTTTAGACAGAACTCCATAATGTCGAACAAACTTCCGATAGTATATCCAGATATACCAAGAAAGCCCCGAAGTTCTTTGACATTGGTTGGCCTCCTTCACATCCACAATTTGCATTTTTGATTCATTGGTAGAAACGCCTTGTTGACTGATGACATGCCCCAGATAAGCAATGCTACGCTGAGCGAAGGAGCACTTAGACCTTTTGATACGCCACTGATACAGTTGCAGCAACTTCAAGACTTCTGTGAAATGTGCCAATGAGCCTCATAAGAATTGATTGTGCCCAACAAACGCAGAGTGCGAGGTGCCTCAGTACCAGTAAGTGCTGCCTTCGAGATCACACATAGCTCTGCATCTGCTGCAGCTTCACTAATAGAACCGGAAGGAGTTTCATCAATTGCATCCGCTGAAACAGCATCTTGAGGCAGCAGGCCCAGAAGTTCCTCGATAACATGAAGTTACACTGTAGAAGAACAAGCATGATTCGGGCTCCATTTCTCACCACAGGTGAAGCAAAGCCCCCGCGCACGGCGATACGCCCGCAGCGTCTTGAGGCGATCGTCAGTCGACAGAGAACGCGAGTTCTCCGCGCCACGTCGATCCCCCGGAGGACTTGGTGTTGGTGGAGAATGTACATAACGAGTCGCTGAGCGAGAAATATCTCGGAATGCCATCTGATGTGGGCAGCTCGAGAAACGGGTAAGACACTTGGCACCTCTCTTCCTGTTCAACAGATACGAAATCCAGGGAAGATCATGGTACATAGCTCTGAACAAACAAAGCTAATACGACGCCTGACGGAATTCTTCTTTATTTTTGCAATTTGCATTAGAGTATTTTTCCTGTTGAAAAACGAAGAACCTTTTTTTGTTGTTACAGTTCCTTAAGCATAACCAGTTACGACCACTGATCCATATATATTATATCCAGCCGATACGAGGGTTACTGTCTGACTACCTAAAGTTGCATATCCAAGTATAGATCCCTAGAGAAGAGAAGCAAAGGTATAAGCCAAGACCTGTAAAGCCACACACACCAGAAGTCGATCCAGCTTTTGATATAGGCTACGCAATTGAGGATGGATGTTATTGCACCACCACTAGTTGACCACCAATAGCAGTTGTGAAACCAGTAGCTCTAGATTGTTAGAGCCGGACTTGCTTCTTTTCTGGTCAATCAAGATCGTAGCATAGACAGTCTTGCTTACTATCTCCTCCATCTAAGGAAGATGAGGTTGATGGTAGTAGCCTAAGCGCTAAGAAGCTTAAATCATGCTACTTCAACTATATGCTTAATAGCTCGATCGCTTTGTTTTGTCTGGATCGATCTAGTCTCGTTTAGTTACTACTCGACCAACCATGCTGTTCCTAGTGGTGCTATGTATGCTGCTGTTACTAGCGTTAGTAATTTCTTTTTCCTTCTTTAAGCAGAGTGCGTTTTTGTTCCATGCATGGTGGAAGGGGATTTCACGCAAGGTCATGGTGGTCTTTGATTATGGATAAATGCAATCGACTGACGTCTAATTGGAGAGAGTACGGAGTTGGTAACTGATCATGCATGATTCCATTTCCTCCCCACGTAAAAGGCGGGTCGTCGTCCAATTTCCCGGTCATTGTTACGCTCATGGATTGGCCTGGTACGTACATTGCCGTTAAAGGGCCCGCTAGCAGGGGATAAACATTGGCATGCTCCTCAGTGGCAAAGAAACTACACAACAGGGCATGTACGTACGACAAGCGACAAGCTTGTGACTCTGACAACCGGCTCATACAAGGGTAGCTGTGTTGACCAAACCACACCGAACCAGTCAGGAGTTTTCAGAGATTATGCCCAGCGTCACATGACACCACTTCATTGTATGCAACACGAGGAACCGATCAAGAAAGACGAAGCAGACATGCACAAGTTCAAAAGCGAGGTCGGACAAGCATGTATCAGAACAGCAACGTGATCAAGGCTGCAGCTGCTGCTGCGAGGACTAACGTCACAAGGGAAATCCGGCAGGAACTGAAGGCCACCGATCCCGACCGATCGCGCGGCACGGACGTCGAAAGCTCCTCCATAGTCGACGGGGGCACTTGTCCTGGGACGGCAGCAGCACGGACATGCACAACAGATTTCCATTAGTACACACGAAGTATGATCAACGATTCCGCAAAGATATTAATTCCAGTGTAGTGTTCAAACGATCAAATGGATGAGATGATCAACGATTGCTCAGATTAACAAACTAGAAGGTACAGTTACAACTTAACAGATCAGTGCACTCAGAGTTTGAGAAGACTATATATATAGCATCTGCATCACCAGGACACTCGATACTGTAATTAGTAGGCAGTTACAAGTTAATAGAACAGATGCTGCGAGTAGAAGAAGAAGAATGGAATCAATAATAAGACATTTTATCATACAATCAAGTTGAAATCTGTATTCCTATAGCCCTATAGCAGCATATAACAAGAAATGGAGAGAACACCGCAAGTGAAAATCCAAAAAATTGGTACATTCAAAAGAACTGCTCAACTGATCAGTAATCATGACTAACCATAGCAAAAAAGCACAGTAATAATATCCCTAATATAGAGTAGCATCCAGAGCTCGCTGGTAATCCGCATCTACCACCAACCATCACCAATGTAGCTTCACAAGGACTCACAAGAACAAGGATAGGAGCGCATAAACTGATTTTTGAACTTGTTCGGTGATCAAGAACACGCGCATAGGGAGCACAAGAATCGATCGAAGCATATACTCGCCATCAAGAAGGGACAAGTTTCTCCCCCCGGCCCTACTCCCCAACCAACCCATCGAACTAACTCCATACGTTCATTGCGTACCGTGCATTTTTCCTCTTCCTTCCATACTGTGCACGAGGCCTTTGGCTACTCAATTTCTTGGATTTTGCTGCTTCTCTATTCTACATAGACCCGGCAATCTCCCTCCGACAAAAGCATACTTTTTGAGTACTCTAAAGAAATATAGCCTCTCCGATCGCCGTCACCGACTCCGCCATCAGAGAATCAAAGCTTTTAGTCAGTTCTTCTTGGAGCTTGTTGATCAAACTCTTCGCGGCTTGCAAACGAGCTTTTCGGAGGGTCGTGCTTTAGAGAAAGACTTGTGTCCTATAGGAAAAGCTGCCTATGTTCACCCGGCTCCTTTGCTTCGATACTGGCACTTCTTGTGGAAAGGAAAGTTGCAAGTCGAGTTAGCGTTTAGCGAAGCGACCCAATAGGCAATTAAAGACAAGTGTGCGATTCTACTCTACCTTTTCCGTGTGAACCTTGAGTCGGGCTCCCCTCTTTTCGTGCTTATGGATTAGCTAGCAGCATTGACTTTCGAGTACCGAGTACGCCTGCGAGACGACTTACTAAGGCTTGCGCCAAGGTCCACTACTATGTCCACTATCGATAAGGTTAGGAGTCCCGAACCTAGACTCCTTTATGTTTTATGCTACCTAGCCAAAGAATATAGAATGAATACTTTACTTAGACACTGGAAGAATAAAAAGACACGCATTCATCTTCATCTATTAGTAAGTATGTTGTGCCCAGATCTTGGATCAGAAAATGGTAAATCGATTGTTTGCCTGCCTGGGAGTGATCGTGAGCGGACGCTAGCCAAACAAATTCATTGCCGAGCTCCTCCTTAGAGAGGAAATCTTGGCTAAACAACGAAGTAGAGTGGATTGCCTAAAGGAAGGGGACAGGAACACGGCATTCTTTCATGCGAGGACTTCGATGATCTGATCTGGGAAGAGGAGGTGCCTAGCGTGGAAGAGAATACGCAGTGGATGGCGGTTGTGAAGGTGCACACGTCGAAAGGATTTAGCCAGTCGGCCTTCTTCGACGACATGCGTGCTGCATGGTCCTTGGCTCGCGACATTAGGTTCCGCATCCTCGGTGCGAACCCGTTTACGGTGCAATTCCAGATGAAGGTGGCGGACATTGTTGATCAGTTCGAAGAAGGGCTGACACCAGTGGGGGTAGACCTTCAGTGCGATCTCGCGAAGGAGTGTGCGCCGTCGATTCTTTGCTTGGTGGAGACTCAAATAGCAAACAAAGTATCGAGTGGAAGGCTTGGCGGCTACTTTGGGGTTTGATCACGCTTTTGGTGTGGGAAGCTGTGGTCGTAGTGAAGGTCTCCGTGTTTACTGGAGGAACCCTCTTAAGCTAAACATGAGGAATTTATCTAAGTAGCACATTGACATGGAGGTTCATGAGGACATTTGGAGGCTAACCTGTTGGTACGGTGAAGCAAACAGAAGCCTTCGTTACAAGACTTGGGAGATGATGAGGCACTTAAAGGCGGATTCTTCGCTTCCTTGGTTGTGGTGACTGTGACTTCAACGAGGTTTTGCGCATTCAAGTTGGATATGAGGAAGGCTTATGACCGTCTGGAGTGGGACTATCTCCGAGCTATCATGCTCAAGTTAGGCTTCCATCGTATATGGGTGGAGATGGTGATGCGCCTGGTGTCCACCGTCTCTTTCTCAGTTCTGTTCAATGGTGACCGCCTGGAAAGTTTCAAGCCATCCAGGGGCACCTACCCATCTATAGGCAGGGTGATCCAATCTCTCCCTATCTCTTCCTGTTGGCAGCAGAGGGCCTTTCGTGCCTCTTGAAACATAGAAACCATTCATCAACACTTCAGGGTATTTTGGTGGCACCGTCAGCTCCGTCGGTGAACCACCTTCTCTTTGCAGATGACAGCCCGCTGTTTTTTAGGGCGAATAGGGAGAGTGCTCAGGAGGTAAAGGATGTGTTGCAAGTTTACTGCCGTGCCTCGGGACAGCAGGTAAATCTGGACAAGTCCTCAATTCTTTTTGCTAAGGGCTGCCAGAATAATGTACGTGAGGAAATCATGGGAATTCTAAATGTCCATAATGAGTCGCTGAACGAAAAGTATCTAGGAATGCCATCCGATGTGGGCAACTCGACTAATGGAGCTTTAAAATACCTTAAAGACAGAGTGTGGAAGACGTGACCGACCCAGAATCCCTGGGGGCCATGGCATGCAGAGAGGGGCTGGCGCTTGCCAGCGATGATCTGTTGCTGCGTCATATTAGACTGGCGACCGACTGCTTGGGGGTTGTCAGGAGCTTGAGAGAAGAAGGAATGGGACCTTATGGCCACATTGTTCGGGAGATCAAAGCGAGAGGCGCTGCGTTCCAATCCTTTGAGCTCGTCCATGAAGGAAGGAGGTCCAACACCGACGCACATAACCTTGCCAAGAGTTCAATTTACGCCAATGTTGGAAGGCATGTGTGGCTGTTATCGCCGCCTGAGGGCGTTGTGTATTCCACAAACTTTTGTGATGTAATATAAGTGTGGAAGATCCTAAAAAAAGCAGATACATTGTATCGCAAACGCTCTAACCCATCGAGAAGCTCCTTCATTGTTGTTGATGTGAGCACTTTCCCAGAGCCCTATTTAATAAGTGGCGGAGTCTACAAAAGGGTGGGAGCATAAAATGTAGGTGAGTCAATTGCGTGTGGCCTTCAAGTATTTCGTATTGTAACAATATTCGATCGGCATCCAAACAAAGGTGCATGTACGGTTCCTAAGGACAATTGATACCTAATCATTGAGAAAAATGAAATAAGTTGATAGCGCGATCTCGTACTAACACATACTCTCTCTCTAAATATTGAAGAACTTGCATGCGGCCTTCAAGCCACAACCGCGGTATCCAATGATACTGATCTCAGACTTGGGGGGGGCTGCTTGCCCCTTCGCGTCGACAAGGAAACTGTGGACGACAATGGGTTTTGAATTCTAATAGAACGAGGACCCTATCGAACAAATAGAGGAAAGGGCAGAAAGGGGCAAAAGTAAATTCGTATGACATTGGCATATGGCACGAAAAGGAAATCCAATTTCGGTAAGACTTGATCTGAATCGTAGTTCAGATCCAAGTTGGTTCAGTGAGGGCGACCGCGAAAATCACCGAATGGGTTCGGTCCGTCTTTTCCTGATCTTTCTTTGTTAAAAACAAAAAAGGCGTGAGAGGACGTTGCAGATGTCCGGTACGGACACGACTTCTTCTAACGCTAGAAGACCACAGGAAGAAACCCGGGACCAGAGCATGTCGTGAAGCACACGGGGCGGGCGTGCTTCGACCGTGTCTCCGGGGCACAGTTGAATGTAGATATCATGAACGCGAGGATAAGGATACCAGGCCGAGAAACCCGGGCAAGTACTCCCCTAATGTGCCGATCGCTAGCGCATCCAGGGCCCCGGCGCCCAGCTCCGCTGGAGAGGCCGTCACTGATCTGAAAAGTGCGTCTGCGGTTCGGATAGACTGATTCTGCTTGTGAAAAAAACAGGTGCTAAGTTTCATTTCAGATCAGTGAATAAATCGAAAAAAAGAGACCTTTCTCCCTCGGCGCCGCACTATGCTCCGCTGCAACAAATGAGAGTTTTCGGTGGAACCGGTGAACCACGCGAGCTGCTTAGATGCGTGGGGCAGAGGGCTCGTAGTACCTGATAGCGCTGCTATGCAGTGGAAGGGAAGGAGCTAAAAACCCATCTTTCTTTTTTATTCACCGAACGTTAGCGGCTTAAGCTAAGCTTATCACGAGCTGCGTTGCTGCTTGATCCGCAGCAGCGGGGGCAAAGGATCAAGCGCTTTGACTTTGCTTTGTCCCCCGGGATCCACCACAGGTTGGGTTTGAGAGCCGTGTGATGGGTGACTATCTAGCACGGTTCGGAGAGCACGTGTATGTAGTCTGCGCTGGTGAATGGAAGCCCCCGCCGCAAAAAAGAAGCGGCTCTTCTTCCAGCAAGAAAACGGCTGCGCCACAAACAAGCGCAACGGCTTTCGCGCATCCGTTTCCTCGGCTCTGTCACCATTGACTCAATTTATTATTTTGGTAAATCATTGTATCAAGATGTCAATCTTAGATCTTATTTCAGTTCGATACGTCCACCTACGAAACTCGCCTTTGGCTTTCGTCTCGGTAGGTGTATTATTCTACATTTTCCCAAAAGGACATTCATTCATTTCTTTCTTCCCGGGCGATCACCACGACTAAAACGAAAACAAAACAAGAAATCAAGACCCGTACTAAAGGAAAAGGGCTGGTGGTCGACATTTGGGAAAGTCGGGCCAATCGGGATCGGGTGTCTTCATTCAAGCGAGGATACAGAGGAAGAACGAAACGAAGTGAGAGGCCGGGGGGCAGGGAAAAGAGTCGAGTCGATCGACCGGGAGAAGCAAAACGAAATCCGGATTTGGCCGAAAAAGATGCAACGTTATGGATACCATGACCGATCACCATCGAGAAAGAATCATTTTATGAAATTACTTCGGGTGAGCGGGGCCTTCAAGCGTCTTCCTCCTCAATACGCCGAGGTTTTAAATGACAAACCTTTCGTAAATGACAACCCTTTCCTTATTATGGGAAATGTCAAAAATGTAAAAATAATGAAACAAATAACAATTAAACAAATCAAAAAGTCCCACTTACAAAAGAAGTCCCGCTCTGACGGCCCGACGAGTCATCTACTAAAAAGGACCCTCCCCGCTGTGCGCCCCTCCTTGAATTATTCGGTCATGCAATACTTTTTGAATACTAAGAATAAAATGCATTTCAACCCCGTCCTAGTTTTCAATCATTTCGTGGCACCGGGTGTGGCTGAACCATCTACGATGGGGGGAGCGAAGGGAGGAAGCTTAGATAAGAGAATACGCTCTCGCATCGCTTTTTTTGTAGAAAGCTCTACCGGCGAGAAAAAGTGTTTGGCCCGAGCCAAAAAGAGGTTGATCCACTTCATTCGCCAAGCGAATGATCTTCGCTTCGCGGGAACAACAAAAAAAAAATCGCTCATTCCTTTCTTCGGTGCTGCCTTCCTTTTTCAAAAGGATGGGGTTGGGGTGTATAATAACCCCTTTTTTGCGTATGCCCGGAAACAACTCCTAGCTCAATTTAGGATCAAATGTAGGAACCTCATGGGTAAGGATAAGGTAATGGAATTGATAGAGAAATTCATAGACCTAGGTAGGATAGGCAAATTGATAAAGGGAATAGAGATGATGATAGAGATCATACTGAGAAAGAGGAGAATTCCGTACGGGTACAACTCTTATTTGAACGAAGTGCAAAAAATGCGCTCTTTTTTGTCTAATAGAACAAACACTAATACCTTAATTGAGTCGGTAAAGATCAAATCTGTTTATCAAAGTGCTTCTCTGATTGCTCAAGACATCTCTTTTCAACTGAGGAACAATCCAATCTCATTTCGTTCCATTTTTAGTAAAATAGTGAAGGATATTCCATTAATAATGCCAAAAGGGGTGGAGGGGATACGTATTTGTTGTTCTGGTCGATTAGGGGGTGCGGAAATAGCTAGAACTGAATGCGGAAAGTATGGAAAAACATCTTGTAATGTATTTAACCAGAAAATCGATTATGCTCCTGCGGAAGTATCTACTCGTAACGGAATTTCAGGTGTCAAAGTGCGGATCTCATATAGTCAAAATAAGAAGGGACGTGCTATATCCGAAACGTACGAAATATAGTAAATATTTTAAATGCAGATGTAGTAGGGGTCGCGAACCGGATGGTACACAACTTGGTTTTGGAAGATATGGCACCAAAAGTTGTAGAGCTGGTCGTCTTTCATATCGAGCCATTGAAGCAGCGCGTCGGGCTACAATCGGACAATTCCATCGTGCTATGAGCGGACAATTCCGAAGAAATTGTAAGATATGGGTAAGAGTTCTCGCAGATCTTCCTATTACGGGGAAACCCGCAGAAGTTCGAATGGGAAGAGGAAAAGGAAATCCTACGGGTTGGATTGCTCGTGTGTCCACGGGACAAATCCCATTTGAAATGGATGGTGTGAGTTTGTCAAATGCTCGACAAGCCGCTAGATTAGCGGCGCATAAACCATGTTCGTCAACCAAGTTTGTTCAGTGGTCGTAACGTAATTGGTTAGTGGGGAAAAACCGGGCCGGGACTCAAAAGAATTTGGCGAAGTGTTTGTTCCTGAACGAGGGAAGTGGAAAGACAAAGAGGGATAGGGAGCTCGCCTCCTTCTTTTTTGTAATCGCCGAAATTGTACGACGACCCTTCTTGTTCCAGGCATACGACCCTGAGACGTGACGGTGTCACTTTTCCGGCCCGGTAAAGTGAAAGTTATATAAATAAGAATAAGAAAGAGAAGCGTGATGTTGTCGTGTTGTCAGCAATCAAATTATCGTAAATAGATAGTGCGGTTGCGTTGTTTCAATTTCTGTTCGTCGGTCCTTGGGTTACAAAGGCGTGGGCCCGCTTACTAATACGGAGAGGGTTCCGAATGAATCCAAAACTTCTGCGTTTCGTTGGTAGAACCCACGCCAATATCATATTGACTCTCTCTCGTCCAATAAGAGTTTCCTAGAGTTACTTTATTCAAATTCTCTCCTTTCCAACACAAGGCGGGCAAAAAGAGTAATAGGACAACAAGCAATATTGCTTTCATTTATTTGGAGTTCTTTCTTTGTTGAGATGGAAATCGACGTTCTTTTGAAAAGTTTGCACGCAGGCAAAACTTCTTCATGAAAGGTAAAAAATAGACTTGGATTTCATGGGTTTATTAATGACTAGTCCTTCGTTTGAAGCCTTAAGAAACCGGCTGTTTTTTTTCCGAATGACCTTATTTCGAGAATCAACTAACCGACAAATCCGTAGCCCAGGTGATTCGCTGCCTCCCTCTCGCCAAAATGGGATGAATCTTCTCATGCAGCTTTTTTCTTATTCAGGGCGCAGCGAAGCCAATTTCCATCAAGGCAAGGGGGTAAATAAGGGGGAAGAGGAGTTGTCACGATAGAAAAGAGAAATGACTATAAGGAACCAACGATTCTCTCTTCTTAAACAACCTATATACTCCACACTTAACCAGCATTTAATAGATTATCCAACCCCGAGCAATCTTAGTTATTGGTGGGGGTTCGGTTCGTTAGCAGGTATTTGTTTAGTCATTCAGATAGTGACTGGCGTTTTTTTAGCTATGCATCACACACCTCATGTGGATCTAGCTTTCAACAGCGTAGAACACATTATGAGAGATGTTGAAGGGGGCTGGTTGCTCCGTTATATGCATGCTAATGGGGCAAGTATGTTTCTCATTGTGGTTCACCTTCATATTTTTCGTGGTCTATATCATGCGAGTTATAGCAGTCCTAGGGAATTTGTTCGGTGTCTCGGAGTTGTCATATTCCTATTAATGATTGTGACAGCTTTTATAGGATACGTACCACCTTGGGGTCAGATGAGCTTTTGGGGAGCAACAGTAATTACAAGCTTAGCTAGCGCCATACCAGTAGTAGGAGATACCATAGTGACTTGGCTTTGGGGTGGTTTCTCCGTGGACAATGCCACCTTAAATCGTTTTTTTAGTCTCCATCATTTACTCCCCCTTATTTTAGTAGGCGCCAGTCTTCTTCATCTGGCCGCATTGCATCAATATGGATCAAATAATCCATTGGGTGTACATTCTGAGATGGATAAAATTGCTTCTTACCCTTATTTTTATGTAAAGGATCTTGTAGGTCGGGTAGCTTCTGCTATCTTTTTTTCCATTTGGATTTTTTTTGCTCCTAATGTTTTGGGGCATCCCGACAATTATATACCTGCTAATCCGATGCCCACCCCGCCTCATATTGTGCCGGAATGGTATTTCCTACCGATCCATGCCATTCTTCGCAGTATACCTGACAAAGCGGGAGGTGTAGCCGCAATAGCACCAGTTTTTATATCTCTCTTGGCTTTACCTTTTTTTAAAGAAATGTATGTGCGTAGTTCAAGTTTTCGACCGATTCACCAAGGAATATTTTGGTTGCTTTTGGCGGATTGCTTACTACTAGGTTGGATCGGATGTCAACCTGTGGAGGCACCATTTGTTACTATTGGACAAATTCCTTCTGTCTTTTTCTTCTTGTTCTTTGCCATAACGCCCATTCCGGGACGAGTTGGAAGAGGAATTCCCAAATATTACACGGATGAGACTCATCGCACCGGATCAGTCTCTTAGACGGATGAGACTGATCACACCTGATCAGTGATCAATTCTGGCACAATGAATTTACGAGTTATTTTACACAATGAATTTACAAGCAGATGAGTTTGCAACGGTAGACCTATCTCCTGAAAAGAGTTCAGTAAACAAGGGAACGAAGCGACCGATAACGTCCCCTCGGGGAGGAGTGTTTTAAGGGATTGACTTCGGCTCCTATTATCTTTTGTTTACCAATCTTCAAATTGGTTAATAGGAAGTGCGCACTAGCACGCTTCATATTTCTATACACAAGGGCCCTTAGAAAAGCTTGTTTGGCCGTCCGAAAGCAGATACAGATATCGGGGAGCTATATATCTCTTTAGATGGTCGATCTCGGTTATTTGAATTGATCCTGGCCTATCTCCATAGCGCTCACCCAGAGGGAATTCACTCAGCTCTGGGCCGCATCCATCTGGTTGGCATGTTGAATAATCAAATTCCTTCCTTGGGTCAGATCTCCGTTCCGGGATTCCAGATCAAAATGATCCCAAACGAATGGATTTAGCTTGCCGAAATCATTCAATCGGTACAACCCAGGAATATTTGGACAATGTTATCTTATTAAAAAGAAAGGAAATGTTTGTTCGGTAGATCGCCTTGCTTTTCTTTCACATTGGGGTTTAGTGGCAGCAAGAGGCAAGCAACTCTCTTCCGGCAGAAGCTAGCTTTGTTTACACGCTTACCTTTCTCTCCATGAATGTAATCTAAAAATGGAGTAAGTGGGGCAAGTCAGGCAGTAGATAGCTAATATGAACGGATCTTGCAATTTCATATGCCAGAGTGAACTATTTCATCTTTTTATTGTAATTCAAAAAGCATTGGAAATACGCATCATCGATGTGAAAAGCCATTTAAAGTGACTCGCACAAGTCCTTTCTTTTTGAATGAGGAAAAGAGGCGCATAATCGATTCCGGATTTAAGGTGCCGACTTCCTTTCTTAAGCCAATGCACGCGGGACAGCTGCGCGAGCTCGAGGGCTTTCCCTTTCCTACTCCGACGATGCATCAACAGCGGGTACTTGCCTGTTTACATTCTGTGCTCCTTGAGTCGCAACTCATCCTTGCCGTCCTCATGCGCCGCACTCGCCGTCTGAAGCGCCTACTCATTTATTGATAACAGAGGGGACCCCAGGCACATGGAATGGAATTGAATTGATGGAAGCTCAGGATTTGCTTCCTAATTTTTTTAGGAGTTTTCTTTTCCGTAAGCCAATATCGGCCTAGAAGATCGCACAATCAGTGGGGTAACAAAGATCGAACCCTGGGCTGCCGTTCCAGTACAAGTTTTTACCGTTAGAATAGGAAAAGCCGGGTCAAGAGGGAAAAGGAACCGTGGCACTTCACGTAAAGAGAAGCTTTGTCTGAGCTGAGAAACGCTCTGGCTAAACACCTTCCTCCGAGCAAACGCAGACCTATGAATTCGCGTGGCTTAAGAAACAGGAAAAGCACGACCAATTGGGGTGGGGTAGGCACGGCAGCTTCTCTAAAGCACGGCAGCACTGAAGCACATTTCTCGCGGGTTCACATATAATATTTGTAGGGTCACCAGACCTAACGAGTGGAGTCATGGTTCCGCTTGACCTGAAAGAATGGTTGAGAGCCCCTAGCCGAATGAAACAGATCGCGCATTCTTTTCCAACTTCAGGTGCACTTTTGGCTGTTAAAGTATCAATTCACCACTGGCCATATGAAAAACTTCACTATCTTGAGCTTGAGCTCGACAAAGACTATTTCTAGGAGATAGACGCTGTTTTGCCTCACTTTGATCCAGTTGGTTCCTGAACAGGAAGGGGGATAGGTAGGTGGAGGATGCAACGAAAGGTCTCACTGGCTGGCGCCAGGAGGAGATATTGAAGGAAGAAGTGGTGATTAGAGAAGAATGGCAATGGCGTAGATCATTCTGAATTCCATCTTTGAACCCTTCCGCACCCCCTATTTAGTAAGTGGAGAGAAATACGAATTTCTATCCGGTAAGCGCTAAGAAAGTAAGAGCGACCTAAACCCTATCATTTCTTTTTTCGAGTAAGAAACACCGGTTTTGAAAGAATCAATGGTTTCGCAATCCATTTCCGCTTAGGTCAAGTTTCCTCAACATTATGGGTGAGGTGGAAGACCAGCAGCATCAAGCTCGGTGACAATCAGGTAACAAACAGCTCGCAGTCATGTCTCTAAGCAGGGATCACCTGATAGTATTATGAATATGGTACCTACCCCTATTTAATGCAGTCTACAGAGAGATCGGAGAAAGCTAGCACTAGAGCTGGTAGAAGAAAAGACTGGACTGCCGGGACTTGATTTATCTCTCCATGTTTCTCTATGTCAATTCGATAGCGCTTAGTACTGGATTAGAGGAAAAGGGGCTGCTGAGGCTGGTGGATAAGATCAAGCCTTGCCTTTTCCCTTTTTAAAGTGGGCATCCTCTTTGGAAAGTAACTAGACAAGACCTGGCGAAAAAGAAGGGTTGGTTCGGTGAAGTTCGCTATTCTAATTGTGAAGATCAAAATGATGGTTTGGATGAGCAATTGGGAAACACACACGGGGTCATGGACTAATGTTAGATGCATGCATTTCGGATAGAATGTCACACTGGCTCTGGAGTGCCCGGGTAATATAGAAGGAAGGGAACATCGTCTGCGAGCTCTCTATAATAATCCACTTGATTATTGCAAAGGCTCCAACAGAGCAAAGTTGTACAAAAAGAAGTATGCATATTAAAGGTCCCCTTCGAATTCAAATGGAAAGCAAGGGTCCCGAATGAAATGATAGAGAAATCCTTGTTATTCACGGAAATAGGATCGGAACAAGAAGGAAGAACACGACAAAGCTGGTTGACAGCTGTGCTCTATCAACTATCCAAGTGGAAGATTTTCTTACAAGGCAGCTGGAATGCTAATTGGATGATCGGGCCGAGGGATAATTAGTTGGTATGGCCCAGCTATCATAATTCCCACTGGAATAGGAGAGTAATGGCGCGGCGCGTACTAAGGTTTGGTGCGTGGCCAGGTTGTATAATTCGAGCTGACACGAGTGGGGCGTTCAAGACTAAGGAAAGCAATCGTGGTACGATTCTATCAATGCTTTTAGCGTGCTAGAACCCGAGTTAGGGTAGGTCGACGAGAGATTGTACACAAAGACTACCTAAGCCAGTCCTGGCGCTAAGAATTGATTGAGCAAAAGAAGTTTTGTAAGCTGCTATCATAGCATTCCCTCAATAAGGTATTTTAAGGTTGTTTTCACCTTTGTTAGAAGGCCACTACTCTTTTCCAAAGGTCCACGAGTCGAATCAGTAAGATTTCATCTTAAAGATTTCTCACCACAGTGGCGTGCTATTTCATTGTTTTGTTATCTAGCCGGGCTATATTTTAGCTATCTAAATCATCAAACAAAGAAGCCAAGGACTGGTCAAAAGAGAGGAGGGACCTTGTGTATAGAATCCACTCATTCCAAATGCCCCACCTCTATCAAATTGGTATTCATCTCGAAGGAAAATAAGAGAGTTTTGTTTTGCCACAATGAGTAAACAACTAGTTTGATTTTGAAAAAGCCCATTTTCACAAGGAAAGTCGTACGAAGGCAAAGCGGACAACGGGAAAAGCTTTCAACCTCGTTTCAGTTGATTTCTACCAATGAACCTTCCCTAAAGACATGTATTTCTCCTTCCAATTCACCTTCATGTTCCCCAGCGGAGTATTCAACCAATCCATTCCTAGCACCATGTCATAGGCAACCAGTGGCAACAGCCTCAGTTTAGCTTCCAATTCCACTCCTTGCACCTTCCAGGTACCCCCTCCGATACACTGCTTTACTGATTATGTTCTGACCATTAGCAACCATAACCACTATGGGAAATGTTTGTACCAGCTTGGCTTTGATTTCTTAACCTAAAGTTTCCTTCCCTCAGAAACCAGCAATTCCCAGATCAGAAATCCTATTTCCAGCTCCTCTAGTTTTCTTAAACCAGGACTTTTTATTTATCCAGCAGGGATATTACCGAAAAAAGGGCTTCCGTTCAAAGCTGAAAGAAAGAGACTGGTCCTCCCTCTTTGCCTAGCGGTTAAGTAGATAGTAGGTCCCCCCCTGGCCCCGCAACCAAGAGTCACTCGTCGAAAGCTGACCAGGAAGACAATAACAGCTATTTCAAGATAGCAGAAAGACAAGGCAATAGGAAAACAATCATACCTTGGATAAAAAGGGCTTTTCTATGTGTTATGCCCTACGTTACATTCACCTTATTTATCTGCATTCTCTTCCGCAGCGAGCTAGTATGCCCAAAGCCGGCAGTGCGTAGGAGGTCACTGATCGAGCACTCTTGCGCCGACGAATCCGGTCTTAGATAGAATGAATAGGCGAAGAAAGGACAACCTGCTAGTAAGAAGGTTTCTTTCTGACTTATGGAAAGCCTTACCTCTTTCTTGGACACGTTTTCGCTGCGCGCCTCTATGATAAACGAAATGGCAGACATGAACAAAGCATATAGTTGGTATGACGAGATATTCTTCTTTCCCGACGGAACTACCTTTCGGCTTCGCTAAAAACACCTGGGCTATGCCTCAAAGTCTCAACACTGGCCCGGAGGAGAACACTAATCTACGCATAAATCAAATCTCTGTTCATTTTTGATTCAACTGACCGAGACTAGCAAATCAATCCTTTTGAAGCACTCAGCTTTCAGACAAGTCTTCAGACTGCCATGTTTTAGCTTACTTACCTTTGCCTGCCAACGCTAGAAAAGCTAGCTTCCTTGTTTGTGGTACCAGGAATGTGTCATCTTGATCAAGGAGTCTGGAACTCCATGCTGGGGATGTAGGAAATGCTATTCGTGCCGGTGAATCGACGAAACTATGTCCTTTGCAGCTTTTTGTGCAATGTCATATGTCGTAAAAGAAAATGTTGGTGCAGGCTGTCTTCGTATGCTTTTTCAAAAGCAAGAATTACTACTATTTATTGACTTTATGAAAAGAAAGTAAATTGACACTTTATGTCTCTCTTTCGAAATTGAAACTTGAAAATAGTAGGAAACGGAAAGCAAGAACGAAGTAGGCGAGGAAAGGCATACATAGGTCAGAAAAGTATGCATGGTCGTCACGGGTAAGGATTCTCATTCCAGCATTCTTGGGTCTAGTTTTGTTTGGACTTGGGCTTAGATGTAGTGGGTTCTTGGGCCACTGCTTTACCTTTATCAACCTTAGAAGGAGCATTAGTCTTTGACACATCAATCAACCTTAGTAGGAGCATGGGATTTGGACACATCAGCACCAAACCTGTTGTTGAAGTCGAGTATGAGCTTCTATCCAATCGAAAGAAGAAGCAAAGGCTTTTCGCCTTATCTTTGCATTTAAGTTCTCGAAAGGAGAATCGGAGGCTTTACACCTATCTTTTCTACTTGCTTTTCGTTTTCTAAAAACAAGAGATCTAGGAAATGAAAGGAATTCATTATCGATAAGCTGTGGGTAGAACAGCACAACGATAGAAACATGAGGAAAATCGTCTTCATCAATTGATATTTAGCAATTTTGTCTATTTTCTAGGCTGGGAAGAGATAAGATATTGTTACTGGGCTAGGATGTTCATTTGGGAAGGATCTCGGATGAAGCTCCAGAGTTCTTGACCAGTGGAGTCAAGTGGAGAAGGCGTTACTTGATAGGAAAGCAGATTTTTTTAGCAGGAATTGTTGTTGTTTCAGCGCGGTAACGAAGGATGTCTTTCTACCTGCACTTGACCCCGGAAAGTTGTGGTGTTTTCTATCTTAGAGGATGAACCACGCCTTTATGCAAAGGCGATGCCGAAGAACATAAGCGGTTGTTTAAAGCAGTGGCGGCGCATCCGCCTCCAGAGTCTTTCTAGGTTTGTTCAATATCATTTATATGTCATATGCCAAGGGCTAAATATACGGTAGCCGATTATATACTCCGCGTAGGGCGAAGTTTGTCCCAGTTGGTAGTTATATATAGGTATAGCTGGAGCCCTAGACAGTCTAGCCATATATCAGAATATCATATCATGGGTTGTGGGCTACTCTGGAAGGAGTGGTGACCCAGCGCGATAGGTTGCTTTTACTATTACAAGACTGGCTTCCTGGTCAAGTCAGCCTCCTTGAGTTTGTCTTACGGACGGAGTGGGCTTTTCCCCAGGGGGTCTAGTTTTAAGGCAAGTAGGCCTATTGAGATGCATATAACTACCTTTTTCATCTTATCACCCCGCCTAGCGACTTTGCAAGCATTAAAGGCTAGGCACCTAACAGCGGTTATTCCTCCAACAGGTTATTCTGGGTTACGCTAAACCTTCAAGCCTTCTACCAGCAGATGAATACTTAATCTATCCCCTCTGCGCACGGAAAGGGAAAGCTACTCTGGAAGAGTATATGCCGAAAATCCTATGTTTGGAGTGACCATGAACACACTGCTTGAGACCCTTCTTTCGTGAGACAGTTGTGATTCCGCTTTCATGTTTTGGATTGAGCTTTGTCACTCTTTCTATGCCTCTTTATTTTTCTTGGAGGACAACACACACGCGGCGCTAAGGTTCCCGTGGCAACTGAACTAGGATTCGAAGCCAGGATGAGCGGATCTACCGCTCCAGGTCCTTTCCTATTCTTATACTAATATGTGCAAGTTCCTTGCGTTTAGAACTAGAACGTGAGGCATAGTAATGGCGCATGTGTGATATTCTATTGATCCTGTTTATATTTAGGAAAGCAGGAATGGAGAAAATGTCTTCTGCTGCTATCTTATCTGCTAAAATGGAAAAAATCTTCTCTTCTTCTCTATGTCACTAATCAGAGTCGGAGAGACCCATGAGACTTTCTTTTCTCCCGGCAGGCTCTAGCGCTACGGCAACGCTTATGGCTGCAATCCTAACTGCAATGGCCCTCGCGGATTTAGTGCACCCAATCCATTAGGGGTTCCTGATAGTGAGATTCCTCTAGTCAAGTCTAAGGATTGAGTATGAGGGATTTCATCCAGTCTGTTTCCATTGCGGAATGTATGGTCACAGAATAGACTCATGCCCCGGCTTATAGTATGCTGCTTGGAAGGCCTTGGATTCACACGTCTGGTGCTGCCCCGTCTTCTCTGCATCAAAGAGTCAAGTATGCTGTTGAGGGCCATGTGGTAACTGTAAAAAAGAAACTTTGTTCTATCTACTGGATCATTCCCGTATATTGAAGCCGCTGAAGAAGCTATTGAGACTTCCTTCCAGTCACTCGAAATTTGGAATGCTAATTCTGTTTCTGAGGGTTCCACTATGCCCAAAGATGTCTGAAGCTTCGAAGATGGTAGCAAGATTTATGCTGAACAGCCCATATCAGAAAGGCAAGGGATTGGGCAAGAACTTGCAACGAATATTCGCCCCAGTGGAACTCCCTTCTGCTGATGAGAGATTCGGGCTAGGATATGAGCCCAAGAAAGGAGACAAAGAGAGAATCATTCAGGAAAGAAGAGATAAGCGATTGGCCCATCTAGAGGGGAAGGGAACCCCAACACCAGCTACATCTGCAAACAATAAGGTCCTGAGAGGTGGAGGAGGGCCATCCCAAACATGCAACATATCCTCCATTTTAAGGTCAAAGAAAGGGTTCAGGTTTGTAAAAAGGACTGTTCGCCGGTCGGGCTATCTTATAGGCTGGTTTCTCATTATACTACACGATTACTCCTTTCACAATAGAAAAGAAAAAGAAGGCTCGGGTTTCATAACTGAATCCGAATCGGGATCAGGTTTAGCAGATGTTGTGGTAAAGTCAAAAGATAGGAATTAGTTCACAACCTCAATATAATAAGGATCGGGCTCGGGAACAGCTTATCTAGCAGCGGATGCAAAGGAAGAAAGCAAAGACGTGGCCCAGACCGAAGCTGAAAGGAACTTGATCACCCGGAGAAGATTTCTTTTCTTTGCTGATTCCTCTCAATGAAATTTGCCATGTTGCACTAAGTTACTTACGGATGTATGCATGCAGTCCGGGAACACTTTGGGGTGAACACCCATCCGAACAAGTAGGGTCAATAGTTCAGCATTTAGGCCGTAACATTTAGCAAAAAACGAATCTTAAACCCAACAAGTGCTCTCCGAACCAAGCTAGATAGTCTCCTATCACTAGGCTCACCAACCAACCTGGACTTTGATTCTTTCTTATTATTCTAACCAGATATAAAAACCATAAGGATTGTTTCCAGCCAAGAGTTCCCATATGACATAAGCGCTCTTGGGTGAGGTGGGCCCTCATTCGCCAGGTCTTTGAGTGCCCGTCGTACCACGTGGTTGGTACACTAGGCTGATAGATACTTTACTTTCAGGATCTGGCACCTTCGCTAGACGGAGAGTAAGCGACTTCTATTAGCACCGGACCGTCGAGTCGAATTTCTCGTGTCATGTGCAACGTCCATCAATGGTGGTTCATTAATGTCCATAGATTTAGACTCCTTCCCCCTTCCCTTATACGCAAAAGATCGAGAGGGGCCCGAACCAAACCGAGAACGTAAACAGAATTCGACTCACTCTCGTATGGCTCGCCCTCGAGCCCTGGGCGAGTCGGCCGGGTCTTTCCCTCTTGTTCTGTTTCCGCCACGATAAAGACGCACGGAAGAACTATGGTATGCCCAGCGCGTGGAGGATCCGTTGAGAGTGTCCCTTGTCTCGGTAGGGAACAGTACCTATTGTCTTGAAAAAAAAAGTAAGTGCTACGGTCCCCTATTGTTTGATCCAATATTGACCGGTGCGGATCACGTTCTACTACCTCCGGTCCGTGGTTCGACCTCCCGTAGTGGTCCTTGCTTTTCTTTTTGAAAGCTCCGCGGGGCCAATTTTGCGTACTTGCTCAGCGTGCCCCCCTTTCGTCGAGTGCCCCGCCCGGTTCACAGGGCTGTTGGCCTACCAAGCAAGCACTTGCCCGCTGCTCCTGCCGCCTGCCAAGTGGGCTCCGCGCTCGTTATCCTGACTGTTCTCTCTGCTGGGCCCTTTCCTATTGCTCTAACCATAAGCTATGGCAATTCCAGCTCGCACCCACTCTGGCCCGCCCAGCGAGGCCTGAGTGAGCTCAGTGGTCAGCCCCTGACGTTAGGGGTCTTTCGCTTTTGCCAGATCTATAGAGATATTACGAGTCCTCCGTCCCAGATTCCCTCGCCGCGGCCATCTGGTTCACCGGTACTACCAAAAAGTCTCATGCTTACGTTACTGTGACTGATATATAAGTATGATCTCGGACTACGAAGACCCAGTCGTGCTTCTGGTTTCCATTCTCATCATCATATTGAAGGAAACTCCTCGTGCTCTGCCATAAGAACTTGGAGTCCGTATCATGGTGAAGGTAAGGTAACGCTGTGATTCTTGCTCAAAAAACTGACCGAACACGTTCGAGTTATTGGCTCGTCCGACCCGGCAGCATTCATGAGTCGCTCGTTCAACTGTCCCTCGGAGACACGGTCGAGAAGTGCCATGCATGGTCGCCCCCCCGTCCTTTCTTTCTCTCGGTCCCACCAGGGCGGGCCCCTCTGGGGTAATAAAGAAATGGATCAAAAAAGGGGACTTCTGCTACGGGCTATGCCACCCATTACTTATGAGGGAAGTCGCATCCGTCCCATCGCAAGCACCTACAATGTCATGATCACATTGGTTTACCCTTTTTTGGTAGTTCAACGGACGGTCGCCCCTCCAACAAGAAAAGGTAGAAATATGGAAACTTCTCTGCCATTTAGATCGGAGAATTTATAGAGGAAATCGGGTTTTAAATTTCCAGAAACCACACGATTATATAGCCAAAGGGAATACGCCGCGCCTAAAATCATCCCAAGCGCAGCTAATGTGGCTACTAAGCTATTTCTTTGGAAAGCTCCTACTAAGATTAGAAATTCCCCGATAAAGCTGCTAGTGCCGGGTAAACTCATATTGGCTAAAGTGAAAAAGAAGAAAATGGTAGAGAAATTCGGCATGGTGCTCACTAAACCTCCATAATATCTAACAAGTCGAGTCTTATGTCGGTCATATAGAACACCAACACATAGAAAAAGGGCTGAAGAAACCAGTCCATGACTTAACATAAGTAAAATGCTACCTCCAATTCCCTGTATGTTCGATAGAGCCTAATATTCCCCCAGAGTACGCCGCTTACCCCCCGAACCGTACAAGATAGTTACCACCTATCATACGGCTTTCTAACTCCACTTCTTTTTCTGGTCGTTCCGCTCTGTCGGATCGATGGTAGTCTCAGAGATCTGGTAACCTCCGACATTTTTGACAACACGCTTCCTGCTTCCGTTTTGAGTTGCGCATCTTTCTCCCCGGGGCATACTATAGTATCACATCGTAGACCCCCACCCCAACTCTATCTTCCTTATCAGTGAACCGGAACATAGTGCATAGGTACTCTTCGATGCTGCGAGGACGAGACGAGGTGACATACTACGATCACGCACTGAAGTTCTGCCCTTCGGCTTTAATATGGAACCTCTCAGCTGCTCCCTCGGGATAGGTAGGCCCATCCCCCACCCCCCCCTTTCCCGAGAGGCGGCCGGGCTGTGTTTCCCCTGCGGCCACCCAGCGGCGGCAGAAAACGAAAAAGGGTGGGCTCCGCGCGGTTCGCGTTTTATTGTCAAGAGAGAGCTTTTCATTCTCTTATAGAAGCCCACGCGGGTAAAGCCCAGCGAAACTGCAGGGAGCACTGAGCAATGGGGGGATGAGGGCGACTCCGCCCACGGGTTGGACCACACCACAGGCAAAAGTCCTTCCACGGCAAGAGAAGGGTGACCGGAACAAGAAAAGGGAGCTAGTCGTTGGAGGGAAGACAAGGCTCGTTCCGTGCGACTCCACAGAAGAGTACGCGCGCTAGAAAAGGCAGCCAGCTTAAAAACGCTAGCTAGTTTTGTAGCCTTATTTAGTTTGGTTGCCTACGCTTGCTCTCCGGCGCGCTACGGCAACACCCCCTGCTTGCTTCTTTCTGTTCGACGCGGAGCTCGCAGCCTCCCCACCCTTGCTTAGCGTTCCACTTGTGATCCTGGAGGATTTGGAGAAATGCGCCCGACCATGAAGAATGGATTTTGGATTTTCTTTTATGTGAACGGCCCTATCTTGTAAAGAATGGTTTTTCGTGCTATAGACCACGTTGAGAAAGACCAACCAACAACACAAATAAAGACCGTTCCATTTGGGTACCTCGAAAGGGAGGTGCTCTTTATGATGCTACGGACGGCTGTCCGAAGTGCATGCAATGACGGGCTCGGATAGGATAGGATTGTGCGCGCCGGGCCCTTCGGGTGTCCATATTTTGGCCGACCTTAGCGTAGGCCCCTATGTTATGCGGCCGTAATATTTTGATACCCTCCACCGCTGTTACGCCAGAAATCCAAGGTTCCACACGAGCTCCTGTTCTGCGGCGTGGTGGCAGGACTGCTAGGGGATTGGCTCCGGGTGTAGGTAGGGTCAAATCCGCAGGGGTCATGCAAATACATAGGCCCCTTCCCTTCTGCCGAGTTGTTTAGAAGGCGCTTTCCGTTCTACGGTCCCTCGGAGCGAAGGGTTAGGCAGGTAGTACGGGCCCTCTGACTTCCAGCTATGTGCTGTGTGCGACTCCCGCGAAGCGAATGAAGGGAAGCTCTTCGAGCTTTCTCCGCCAGCGGCTTATGTAGTGGTCGGCATTCCTACGTGCTCCGACTGATCCCCACTGGAGTCCCTGCCGAATGGAAACTGTCGTGACGCTTTGGTGACGAAGGTCACCGGGGTGACTATGGAAGGATTCCGTGGTAGTCTCTGACTCCCTCCAACTCAATCAATATCAAGAACATGTCGTGAGCATGGGGGTTTGGCCGACTACTAAACTATTGGCTAGGGCTAGGCTAGTTATAGCTTCTATAGTGAGTGGCCCTTCCGCTTTGATCTAGTTGTAGTTTGTATTGTACTAAATTGAACACATATCAAAGAAAGGCGATCAATCAATAAGTAGTTGCCCTTCTCCGGCCTGGGGAAAGCAGCGAACTCGTTAAACTAGGGGCTTTTTGATTCATGGTCGCTACTGTTGTATTGTATATTGTCGGGGGAAGCTACTGCTTCTACGACAGCTCCGCTTCCTCGTCTTGCTTCTACTTTGCTTGTTTGCGCGAAGGCTTAGAGTCCTTTTCGCTAGGTCCAAATGCAAAGATCTGATCCAACGGAAATCCCGCATATTGAGCGCAGCTGATATGTGGCTACTAGGCGCGATCATCCCGCATGCCATAAAAAAAAGACTTCTTTTTTTTATGGCCAAAGATAGAATAGATATGGATAGAGAGACATTCTATTGATTCGCGAAATGGCTCGTCGATCCAAATGAATCATTCTTCTGGTCTCTCTCTGCCCCCCGCCCCAAAACTGACCCACGACACAGCGCCCATTCGTTTCCCGCGCGGGAAGGCAACGAAGTTCAGTTCAAAAGACCGCAGCGGAGTGGAGCAGCCGCGACACGAAGTTCCTTACCTTAGCTGGATCTCGCTGGTGCCACCTAAACGGTAGGTATAGGCGGCGGATGTCTGACGTTTGGAGTTGTCGTTCGTGCACCTGTCCCCAATAGAAGAATGAGTGATCCCTTCCCCTGCGGATCATGGCCTTACCACTAGGTCCCCGATGGCCAACGGGGGATTCGGTATATTTTCGTTCGTTTGCGCTTCGCGTTCCCGCTGGACACGTGTTAGCTGTAGGAAGTATGGTTACGAAAGTGACTTCGGTTCGCCAGTTCAGGCTCAACTCCTCGCTTTACGTTAGCGGACTTACAGGTCGGGCCGGGGCTCCACGCTCTTTCTTTCTGTGTGGGACGATGCCGGGGAATGTGTCGAGGCGGCGAACAACAACAAGACAACTAACTACATTTGCTTTTTCCCTCCATGAGATGAGCCGGTGCATTGGACCGATGGATAATAGAACTGAGCTGGCCAAACGCTTGGGCGCTCTAGATACGATGTAGACTCCATCAGATACATATCGATTTCTTTCTGATGGATCCAGAATAGATAGATATCTTGTATCATCAATAGATAGAAAGAGGTCAACCCTTATTATTGATAGAAAACCTTTCGATCTTTAAGATCAGGCCATCTATCAATCGATTTGAATCATCTCGCTTTTCGTTCATTTCAGCCACGCCATAATAGCCGCCACAATAAGAAAGAAGCAAGCGAAACAGCTAGAAGCGCTCGCTTCGCCGCGCCCAACAATTCTTATTCACGGGAAAGCCAACCGAAAGATTCGATTCGGACTTCGTAGAGCCGGTGCTGCTGCTGTCTGCGTAGGGCCGTCCCCCACTCCCGTCCCGGGGCGCTAAGGGGTTTTGTTTTAGGAACAGACGGCGGTGTTTTGCTGACGCCTCGAATCGACGCTTTTGTTGCGACATGCTAAGTTTTCTCCCCTATTGCTAGTAGGTTGATGGGTCGCACGCCCGGCACACATGTTTTGGCCTTGCTTGTGTGTCCATAACTCAAAATAGGTGACCTAACGGCCGCCGCCCGACTAAACATACCAATAGTCACCAAATTCATATGGGCTACTGAGGAGTAGGCAATGATCTTCTTAAGATCGATCTGTCTTAAAGTGGTCAAGGAAGTATATATTATAGCAATCGCGCTTAGAGTATAAATGAAAGGAGTGAAACAAAGTGTCGCTTCGGGAAACATGGGTATTGAAAATCTTAAAAACCCGTAGGTTCCCAATTTTAAAAGAATTCCAGCCAAGATGACGGATCCAGCCGTAGGTGCCTCTACATGGGCTTCGGGTAACCAAATATGAACTGGTACCATAGGCACTTTGACGGCAAAAGAG